ACTGAGATTTTTATTGAACATCAGAAAAAATCGAGTAACTAGTAATTAGAACCCTATGACATAAGAATAAGAGTAAAACTATTATTTCAGATTGATCGAAACAAATACAAATAGGTGTAGCAAATAAATAGAATTGGGTGCTATGTCAATTCCATATATGGAATTGATATCCACCTACATATATAATACATACATATAGAATATTGTATATATTGTATATTAAGTATATTAATCTAGATTTAGCCTCTACCTTTATTCTAGAGTACAACTTTATACACTCCAATAATACCAATAGATCATATGGTCGAAAGAAATAGATGAATCTTTCGACCATACGATCTATCTATTAGAATACTGCGGATTATAGTCCGCTTATTTCATTTAAGTTTCATTTAAGACGCAAAATTTGGAATCCCTTTCATTTTATTTCGTCAATTTTTGATAAGAACTCAGAAGTAAAGTTTAATTCAAATTTCAAATTAATGATTAATTAATTAATCATTTTGACTGATTGTTTTTACGTAAATGATAAGTAGAAAGGCGGTAGGAACTAGAATGAATAGTGCAGTAGCAACAAATGCAAGAATATTTACTTCCATAATCTAATCTTTTTTTACTTCGCAATAACTCGGGATTTAGTCCCATAGAGATGATAAACTTTTCACTTGGAAATTCACTGAATTAATTCCCTCTTAATCTCGCTGGTTTTGAATCGGATGAATATCATGAATAACAATATCTGAGCTGTCAAATCAATTTCTCGTCGAAAATGGAATAGTATAACATAGGAAGTTTTTTTATCCCTACCGAACCCAGCTTGTATTCCGGACCCAATCCCAAATTCCTTTATTCCTTTATTTATCGTCTGTTTCCGTTCTTTTTTTCTATAATTTACTCTATGTACAATGATCTCATGAAGTATCATGAGATTGCCCTTCCACTTCCATTAGTCACATAGTGACTAACAAAACAAGAAAGAAACTAATATTGCTAAGAAGATCTCTGTCGTTTACCCCCTTCGGTAGATTAGTAGCACAGGGTATATATCAAAGGCTCAGCGTGCAATTTGAATGCAATCCATTTTTGAATTAGTAATTCAGGTTATATAAAACCTGGGCCATAAAGAGAAATTGTTTAATCTAGAAAAGTCTTCTAATTCTCTTTCTCTTAGGGGAATCTTCTTAAATTCATTTTTTATTGTGAATTCCATTTGTGTATGTGTGCCCTTCTAAAAAAAAAATATATAGTATTCTATTCCACGGATCGCGAACAATCGAAAAAAAAGATCCGGCATTTCTTGGAATGCTTACTATAATGCTACTGAAAATTCTATTAATCCGCCCATCTCTTACCACAAAGAAAAGAAAAGGGATCTTTCTTTTTTTTGGGGGGGGAATGCAATTCTGCCCCCCGCCCCCTTTCAAATTGATTGATGTATTTATTGGATCCGTCGGGACTGACGGGGCTCGAACCCGCAGCTTCCGCCTTGACAGGGCGGTGCTCTGACCAATTGAACTACAATCCCAGAGAAATAAGGGATCTATCAGAAATTTGGATTCTTTATCTCCGTATCGAGTATTTTTAAGGGACGCGGGGATTATACGTGACAGATTGGGGAATTTTTGGGCCGAGCTGGATTTGAACCAGCGTAGACATATTGCCAACGAATTTACAGTCCGTCCCCATTAACCGCTCGGGCATCGACCCAGGAGGAATCGCTTGTAAGACTATTGGGAATTCGTGATCAACTTCCTTTCCTCGTCCCCTATCCCCACCCCCAGGGGAACTCGAATCCCCGCCGCCTCCTTGAAAGAGAGATGTCCTGAACCGCTAGACGATGGGGGCCCATTTGTCTAACCGCCATGATACTATGATCATAGTATCATAGTTTTTTTTAAATTGTCAATGTATGATTAGATCCGAGGAATCTTTCCGCTTTTCCTAATTGCGGATAACTTGTTGATTCGTCATTCATATTCATGAATCTCATTAGACATTAGAATGGGCATTCTCTACTCTATCTCTATATCTATATATAAAAATCTCTATATCTATATATAAAATAGAAATCTAGATATATAAAAATATAGATATATACTAGATATATAAAAAAAATCGAAATCTAGTATCGAAATCTATATTTATTTCGTCTAATATAAAAAAGTGTAAATAATACTAATACCGTAATACTCTAATACTAAAGTAACAAAGTATAGGATTTTCGGGGAGTCCCTGGGCCAAAACAAAAAAAAAAGGGGTTAAGTTCTACTTCTTTCGCTTTCATTCTTCCATTCATTGATTCATTTTTTGTTAAGATGAGATAAGAATATCTCACAATAAAAGAAGGAAATTAACAAACAGTAAGCGTGATGAAAAAATTCTACCTGTCTTGTCCCCTAAAAAATTCAAAGCATTTTTGAGAATTTCTTGATCACAGGACTTGATGAAATACCTTGAAATTTATACCGAATTGGTAGGTGTACTTGTAAGTGAACTTTAT